TCGTTCAGTCTGATTACTCTACTCAGATTGACTACAAGTAAGTTTGAGGCCCGTCCTCTAAGTAAGGAAGCCTTTTTCCCCAATCTATCTTCCTTCAATGATATGGCTGTGGGACTAGGTATAGGCTATGGGGCTTTGATTGTTCTTGTTCCATCTCATTCGGGATGAATCTCGTCCTACGAAACAAGGCTTTTATCCAGACCTGCTCCTTGACTAGCGTGTCTTTGATTTACTTATACTTATACTTATTCGCCGCACTCATCTCGGCCTGACGTCGTGTCACGGTCACTCACGACTGATGAGATTCTAACTAGAATCTTTCTTAGTTCCAGTGGAGTGGGATAACGGCTTTCTCAATCATCAGCACTAACTGCTCCAGACAGTTGTCATCCGCACCTTCATTCAACAGAAAGCACAGGCAGGCGCAGGCAGCCCTTTCGGAAAGAAAAGATCTCTGTCGATACTTAGCATCAGTTTTGGCGTAATAGAGCTTTTCACGGGTTGTTGGTGAATACTGATGTTATCAATCTGACGGGTTGGTGAATACCAATGTGTTATCTAAAAGAAGAAGAAAATGATATTCTAGATAGTTCGGCATTGAATTGATAGTTCGATCGAGTACCAAGACAGGGTTGCTCGACCCAACAGAAAATAGTAGCCTTAGTTAACTCCCTTTCTAGTGTTGTGCACAGTCTTTTTGGTCGGGATATGGCTGCGGCGTGGGTGCTTCTCCGTCTGTGAATCGTTTCTATCAATCACTGCATAGGAATATTTAGATAGAGACGAAAGTGATGGGTGGCCGAATGATATCAATAGCAGGAGTGCACTACATCCCGCTCCACACACCGATGTTGCAGCCAATCGGCGAAAGAAACCTTGGGCGGGCTGATATTGATTAAATCCTCTGATCGATAACCTTCTGAGCGGAGTCGATCGATATTAACTTACTTATACTTATGATGATGCGTCTTCTGGTTATGCGCCAGTGAAAATCAATAGATTTTATTATTTCCTTCATTGACTCCCATTCCCTTGCAGCGAGCGCAGCCCTCGACTCGAACCTATTCCCGCGAAGAGCGTCAGCCCATACTTGGCACAGTTACCTTCTCATGATACATCCTTACCAGGGTTAGCAGTGACCATAAGTCTCTTCTGCGTAGGGTTAAAGGCACGGAGAATGTATTTGCTTGCGCCGTCACCATCTTAGAAGTTAGAAGAAAGTGTTTTTTCCAATGTCTGAATGAGAGACTGCCGGGGCACTTACTCGTTATGAATGAAACCCCTTCCTCTGTTCCTTATTTTCCGGTACCGGTAGCGAAGAGTACTCTAGCTATTGGAGTCTCTTATCGGATCCGTTAGCGGGTAGTAAACTTGGCAGGGAGAATAATACGTTTGGCAGGTCAGGTGCCCGCCTATGCTTATAGTTTAGTTCATTTTCGATAGTTGATTCGATATCAATCAGATTCGGGAGAAACAGCCGCCAGGTCGTCACCAAGATTATCTGAGGTCGGGATCAACAGTGCTATCCAGGCGGGTCACCCTACCCTATATAATAAATAGGTGGATCTCAAATTCGTGACTAACTCGGCCAGTGGCAAATGCAAATCATCCCAAAGTGTCTTCTTACTCGGCCTGGTTACCAATCGGTAATTGGATCGGCAGGTAACAGGCTGTATCTATCCTATCAGGGTTCAATTCCTTGAGTCCTACCCGCATTGGATTAAAGCCTTCGATGCTTGTGAGATGTTGACCAATTGCTTTCTATCCGCACCTCACTTTCTATGCCAATCGGTCGGCAATTTATGCTTTTCGCCACAGTAGCCTCGGGTCGACCTGACTTATCGGTCGGTGCTATCGGCCCATAGTTCCTCCCTCAGCTTCTCGTAGACACCTGAGCTCTGGCACAACAGGGGGTAGCCCTCACATCTCTCGCCCAAGTTCAGCGGACTCAATCGCACCGTCGTATAGAAGAGAAGAAAGAAGACGATCTAACCCATAGAATCAAGGGTCAGCATCAATCAATCCAGGCCAACAGCAAGCCAAGCCGTCCAGCTAGGGCCAACCCAGAATCGAGTTTATAACCACTGTTCAACATCACCTTAGCAACCATCATGCTATTGGCGGAAATCTTGGGTCTTGCTGGGACTGATCCTTCCGCCCACCCTTCAATCCAATCCTAAGGGGAATTCAAAAACTAGAGAAACCCCGGAAAATGGATGAAAACACGATTGATATTCGACTTCAACTATATTAAATTAAGGCAAACTAGAAACAATTCAAGAAACCAAAGCGACAAAGTGCTTATTCCCACGTAGGAAATGCCTTAATCCGCGCACTACGGAGCAAGCGGGGCTTAGTCAAGAGGAAGGCTGGCGAGACCGGTAGACCGATAGGGAGGTAGGAAACTAGCTAGCGTAGGCAGCAAGTGGAGGCTTAAAGTTTAGGTCTCAAAGAGCAAGGCGTCAGGTTGTTCTTGCCCCCTTTATTATATTAATTAGTGCTTATACTTATACTTATACTTATATATAGTAGGGTTGCTGATTAAGGGGAAGAGCGTCGATCCCTTTTCCGTCCGCGTATAGATGAATTTGCTGATTCGAAGACTGCAGCGATCTCTCGCAGCTTGAGTTTACACTTTAAGCGCGCTCCCTCTAATCCGAAGAAGTAGGAGGCATTTGGAGATAGGCTTTGCTCAAAGCAAAGAAGAGGTTACTCTTGACTCCGGAAACTCTATTCAGAGAGAGTTGCATAAGGTCAGGTAGAAACTATAGCCAGTTCAGAAGGCGGGCCTATCAAATCAAATAGTAACGGGTAGAAGAGACAGGCTGGTGGGAGTCGACTCGTCAGCGGGTAGATCCGTCTGGCCTTTCTATCAGTCTATTGTTTTATCCGCATCTTCCTGTCTTTCAGGATTACCCAGCTCAGCTAACTGACAATCAATGCACACCAACCAAATCTAGATTAAGAAAGCAAACTAAGCGTGAAAGAGATCGAATCGCGTTTCTAGCTTAAAGTAGGAAGAGTTCATTCAATTCATATTCCCCTTAATAAGTTCCTGCATTCAAGCCCGGTATTTTTGATAGAAATCCGTTCTGTACTTCCAGCCTACGCTCGGTCAACCGTCTCTGGCTCTGGGATGGCTGCCTTTTCAGGTGCTGCTTTGCTTCCTGATTTCCCTAGTTCGTGGCTAGCTGGTCAAGTGAGAGAGACCTATTCGATCCCCAGTTACCGATTCAAGCAGGCCAGCCAGCAATGAAAGATCAAAGGCAAGGGCCATGTCCCTTGCCGATTAGACACGACACGCTACGGATGATTGCCCTAGCCCAAACAACCTAGTAGCCAGCTGGAAGAGCAGCATCTGCCCCGCCCACTGCTTCAGTGAATTCCTTTCCGTACGCATCCCTAGTTTGAACTGCCTTCTGTAATCCGTATATGGGAAAGAGCGAGACAGGACAGTCAGTGGTTGTCAGCCCACTCTTCCTGACCGAAGCAAGAGAGCGGACCGAAAGAAGCAAACGAAACGGAGGAGCATAAGCACTTGGTTCACCAATCGGCAGGCCAGCATCTCTATCAGAGAAAGAGGGAGTGGGATCACTAACCCGGCTTTGAAGGCAGAAGCTAGGAGTTCACAGCTCGGCTAGCCATTCTCGACCAGATTGAATTGAGTAAAGGGGAGCACACCCATACTGACCCAAGATCGATGTCGAAAGCATTAAACACGCTAACAGGGGATGCGGACGGAACTACGGCCAAGCAAGCCTCATCAGAAAGTTACAGTTTCAAAGTAGTACCCAGTCTCTTTCCTAAAAGAAAAGGCAAGCCCGAATCTTCCAATCGTTTATCGTAGGCTGTTACCACTAGCCGCGTAGGAGTTGTCGAGTGGACCTTATTAGCTTGTTTGGCTTTCAGCTAGCCCTTCTTAAGTCATGCCCGGGCAGGCAGCTTCAAAACCAGAAAACATGGGAGCAGAACAAGCTACTACGGAAGCTGACTGTCGAACACGGAACCTAGCTTAGCTCTCATGTAATTAGAAACTAGCAAAGTGTCCTTATCCTTAATCAAAGATATCACTAAAAGAGAAATATTCCTCCCTCGTCCCCTATGAGAGATTTGCTTTGGTTGAGCCATAAATAAGTAAGAAGGAATGGAAACTAGCTAGCGTAAGCTTCACCTGACTTTCATAGGGTTGCTAGCCGAGCTGCTTACTACTTGCTGGATGCCTTAGCCGATTCGGATTGAGGCACCGGCCTTCTTTCTTCTACTTGAAGTCGAATGCCTTCTTTCCTTGCTTTGGTGCTATCGGTATCGTATAGAAGAATTCACACCCGGCCCGGCAATCTACTTATTAATAGAACCAGGAAATCTCCTCCTTCTGCTAAGATCCCAACATCCGAAAGTCTGATTGGGATTCTGCTTGAACTGGATTCTCGAAAGGGAGTTGACCCCCAGGTAATTCAATAAACTCTTGGTCATTAGCAGCCTACCATGGGGAGGGACAAGGCTATAAGAGTAGCTAAGGAGATTCGACTAGCTTTCACGTGTTTCAGCTCTTGTTCAAATTGTTTCTGTGGTTCTCTTTCCCTTGGCTTCGGTTCCAGAGATTCGGATTCAAGTTCTACCATGGGCTATGCCTAAAAGTAAGCCAATTTTCCCGGGTTGGATAAAACTTGGTTGATTGGAATGGACGGCTAGGAAGGAAAGAAGCATGTAAGCCCAAAACACGCGGTTTCTTCAATTTGTCCGATTGAACTGGCCGTCGTAGAAGGTAAATCAGGTTTATGCCAAAATTCCCGGGGGAAAAGTCGTTTTTTTCGAGCCTCGTAGAGCTGAAAAAGGGTTCATGCCAATTTGACGGGGTTGGATGCGCGTGAATTGAATGTCTATCGCTCGTACCCAAGGTTGAATTTCCTCGGGCTCGGGGAGTGGAAACAGTCTCTACTTCTTATTGATAGCATTGGTCTCGGAAGGCCCTCGCTGGGCAAGTTCACTCTTTCTGCTGCTTTCCTCGCTCCCTAAGTCTGATTGAAGCTCTCGAGCCCGTTCCAAATCAAGAATCTTATTAAGCTTAGAAGAAGAAAGGGGCATCTGCCCTGGTAAGTTGATATTCCGATGGCTGTATGGAAGAAGGCTAGCGGTGTAGCGCACATCATTTCTCAAAGAAAAGAGAGTGAGGCTCATCAGACGGCCAACCGTTGCGTCCTCGACACTGCGTTAGCGTTAGGAGACATTGGTGGTTCAGCGAAAGACCTAAAAAGCAGACCCGGCTCGGTCCGGATGGGAGGATCGGAGGCTGGAGTTGGGTCGTTCTCTTTCGTTCCGGCTATCTCTTATCAGCCATTCCTTTTCGTTCGGCTGAAGGATCAGTGGAAGATACTTCCCCTCTTCATGGTGAAATGGCAGAAGCGAGGTTTCTTCCCCAGATAGGGGGTGCGCCAGGGGTCGAGATAGATAAAGATCACGTCGTGGTTTTGGATGGAGTGTAGAGAGCTTGTTAGTCTCACTGAAGCTTTGGTTCGTGTGCTCAGGACCGCCCTGGGATTGAGGCTATGGCCAAACCAACCCTAAAGTACCCTTGGACCTATGGGAGGGAAGTAGTGTACGAAGCGAGGGGACTGGAGGTCGGGGTGGGAAAAGAAAAAGGAGTTAGAATCAGATACTAAGTAGGCTAGGATCAATCAATAGCAGTTTAAGTAGAAGGAGCGGGTCCATCACACCAATCAGCCGTGGTGCGGGCAGGCATCAGTAGAGTCCGGAGCATCATACTCAGGTTATTGAAGCTAAGCTCGTACAGAGCAAGGTTCAATGAAAGCATAGGCAAGTACAGAAGAAGCGGAAGCAGAATGAAGAGTTTGAATTACAGAGTGGAACTTGAACCAATGCAATGAGAGGGTTTCTTTTCTTTGTTGATTGACTTTCTTATTGTTTCATAAGACTGATAAAGCATCAATAGCATATGACTGGAATTCGACTGCTAGAATAGCATTCAAAATAGCTATAAAGGTTCTTAGTCAGAGGATCTAAAGGAGCTAAGCGAGGGCGGTGGATGGAAAGATCTAATAAGCAAGACGTATTAGCAAGCATTAGCCAGCGGAAGGGCAAGTCAGGCAATGGCAAGTGCAAGCTAGCCAGTGAGCTCGGCAAGTCAGGTGGGTGGTAATAGATAGGTTGGATGATCTGATAGGCGAGCTGAGAAGGACGAGAAGAGTACGCTTCGTGAGGATTCCGATCAGAGGCATGAGTGAGAAGCATCTGAGTAGAATTCGACTGGTTCAGGTAAAATAAGCATATAAAGCTGCTAAGCCTTGTTATTCTGAGAGTTCATCTTCAATGGGTGCAATAGCCTTTCATGAAGCTAAACGGGAGGGTTTAGATAGCTCGTAGAGAATCAGGTTCTTTAATAAGGTCGGTGGGAGGCCCAAGACCTTCCAAAGAGGAAGAGGCGGGTTATGGAATGGATAAGAGTGCGTTCCACCTCCCCGGACCTCGACCAATGCCCAGCGGGGTGGAATAAACACTTCAAAATTCCATAATCAGCCTTGAACATTATCCGCAATGACCTCAAGCGTTCAGTGGTCACTCTACGCAATAGCAACAAGAAAGAAGTAAAAGATCGCTGTTATGGGAACCGGCCCCTGTAACTTGCACCTGCCCCGAGATTTGGGCTCGAGGGGCAAGGCTGAGATGGATGAGCAGGGATCACGGAAATAGGTGCGGGATAAACTGGATCTGTTGTTGCGGCTGATGCCTCATCTGCCGTATTTTGTCTAGGTTTCTCTTACGGAGAAAGAGTTGACAGGCAGTATACCCTTTCAAAGTGAAATGCGCCTGCTGTGAAAACGCCCTTTCGAGCATCTTATTCGCAATCCCTTCCTAAGCAAGGATCACAAAAAGAATCGATTTATTCAAAAGGTAAAGAAAACCACGGAGCAAAGAGAGTCCACCTAGCTACATGCCCCGCAACCCCTCACTCAATGCTCCCCTTGTCCAGCTTTCCTCTACCGCGCTGCCGAAGCAGCTCCTACATCTGCTCCCTTGGCCCCGGCGAAGTGTGAAATTCGCTCTACCACCGAACGTCGAACGTGTAACAGACACGACCTATCTAGTGGCTTCTGTCTCTGCTACTGATAGTGACTGCCGCTCGGACGGATACAGGGACGTATAGTTATGTCTCTGCCACTGTTATCTCTTCTCCAGCCCCAGCCCCTTGACGTTCTGCATCGATCTTCCACTCTTCTTTCTTGGCGACGAGACGCGACCTTAACCACCCATCTCCGTTCTTGTTCCCGCTCCTGTTGTTCCTGAGACGAGACCTTAACTACCCTTTGTCCGGACGATCGCATTCCTACTCACTGACCTGTGGTTTGACGAAACTCTCTCAACTCTCGAGTTGATTGCTTCTGCCGCCTTGCTACGAGCTACCCGTAAATGCCTGAAGCCCGATAGCTACCCAATTGTGTTTTCATCGACTTTTGATAACAAAGTGGATTGACGCCCTTCCCGGGATAAACGGAAAGAGTTTTTTTCAAAAGCGAGAAAAGCTGACAACCAGAGGGGGGGAACGAAGCACGATAAGCTGACAGCTACACCGGCAATGCCCAAAGCTCAAGGGACTATTCCACTACCTCTCTCCCAACGCAACTTATCCTTTCACCCCCTTTACTCTATCTCTATCTTTATGAATTCAATTCGTTTATCTATCTTGCTGTCCTTTCACTTCACGAGCTCAACGGAATAGACTTCTATGACTTTGATAAGCGCACTAGCTGACTAAGAGATCAGTCTCCCCTCGAGGGGAAAGCGCCTACACCTAAGGGCTTTTCTCGATCCACGATCTGACTCTCGTGATAATCAATATTAATTTACTAGTACGCTTGCTTGCCTTATTAATCAATATTAATCCTATACCTAGTACGCTTGTTGCAAGAAATTCCTTATTACGAGTTCGGTCTTTCTTCCTAAGTAAGATAGGCCCTGCTCACCATCTCGGAAGGGCTTTATTACTCTTCGTAGAAGCGCGGGGAAGCTATTAAAAGACAGTAGACCGAAGCGAAGAAAAGGCAGAATCAATCTGCTGGGAAGACTACGACTAAGAGGCAGAAGGTGGTCGAGCAAGTCTATGCTACGGGTATATTTGTACATGCTAAGGAGACTTCGGGCTGAAGCTCAGATACGAACGAATTCACTCGCTATCTTTCTCCAAGCTCGGAAACAGAGGGTTTGATCCCAGCACCTCATCCCTGTATTCCCAAACTCTTTCTATATGGGATAATCGCAGAGCCGAACAACCGATATTCTATCTTATCCGCCTTTCGCAGGTTGCAAGCCATAGCGCGCGCTATATCCCCCAAATTCGCTTTCAACTGTTGTTCCGGTCGGTCTTCGTACATCCACTGACTTGCACGCTTGCGCGCTCTCTCCCGCGCCCTGCTGTCTTGACAGCGTAAAAAACCCCGAGGGGAGGCTGAGATCGATAGGCGGTCGCCCATCTTCTCCGCCACTTTCTTTGGCTTAGTCTTCTTCGTTTTCCCTTCGGGTAGGGTTAAGGGCATCTGAACGTAAGGCTTCCTATAGTACTCTCTCTTTGACTTTCAGTCTAGTGCCAAGTGATGTATTATAATGAAATGATGTTAGCATATATATATATATATATATAGCGTCAGATGTTATGAAAGTAGGGCTTTCGTAGAAAGAGAAAGCGAAGAAGTATGTGAAATCGAGGCGCATTGGAATCATCGATCATATAGCTTGTGTGCCGCGAGTGATCAGTCTGCGCAAAGGCAGAATAGCGGATTGGCTTGCCTCTATCTTCCCGGGACTCCTAGGGCTCTTTCAATTGGCCTTGTCTCGCTTAACTCGTCGAGTAGTGATTATCTCGGAATGAAGATCTGTTCGAAAAGTCTCGCGAAAAATCCGTATAATGATTAGCTCCTAGCCCCTGCTTCTATCATAGGTGCTATCATCGATCGTATAATAGAATAGATCATTCCTGTAGGACCTCTTTCTATCAATTGAATAAGAGAAGGTAGAAAAGAAAGGGATGGATGGCCGGGCCATGAGAAGGAAGATTATATGCTTAACACATGCAATTCGAACGAAGTTTTCTCGGAAACGATTTGAGATTCCGCAAGTAACTTAGTGCATAGTTCAAAGGAAATGAAATAAAATTAAAAGAGGAAAAATCGTAATGAATTCCCAATGCTCTTTGACTCAGTTAGCGGTAGAAATTGGAGTTGTGTATAGTGAATTTGAAAAAAGTTTATTTGCGTCGATGGATCTATCTATAGTTCGAGATATTCAGCGGAGGGTACTTGCTGGTAAATATATTTTATCACCACTCATCCTGGAAATCCGGCCAGGCACCCACTCCCGCATGGAGGGTTTCAATGCTCTCGGAATTCCGGAATTGACCCAGGAGTCTTGGGCCGTTCGTCCCGAAAGGAACGATAATCTCGTCTTGATAGCACTTGCACGTATGCTAGGTGTTCATTTTGTTTCGTTTTCTTTTTTCGTAAAACAATCTTATTGCTTTAACCGCACTCGCAGAGATTTTTATACTCAATTGGTTAGCCGAGGGAAAGTGGAACAGCTTTTTTATCTAGATCTTTATTCTTCATTAAGTACCATTTCTCACTCTCATTTGTTAAGAAAAATGGAGCTTTCGGTGCAGGATAAATCCATTTTGGAGTTAGTCTCTTCTTTTCTAGCATTACGCATATTCGACGAAAATGGAGAAGACTGGTCCTCGTCAGTGGGGGTTGGTATACCGCCCGCGGGTCTTATAACCAACGTCTTGATGAATTTCTTACTCGATGACTTCGATCGAGAGTTTATGCGCTCTTTTCCTGAGGTTTCCTATGCGAGGTTTCTCTATGAAAGCTTTTTCTCTTTTCCACTGTCCGTCCCTTTCGAAGGCGAAGAGATTGGGGGTTTCCTTTATGAGCTGGATCTGTCGGGTGAACTAGCTGTTCTTGAACCGGGCGACGCCCCGATTCCATGTTGTGCAGGATTTCTGTGGATTAATCGTGAAGGGGTTATAAACTTCATGGAAAAAGGTTAATTAAAGCGTACATCTCTTTCTGTGTTTCGGGGTTCTTTTTGGGTCCATTTAGATGGTCGTTTGGGTGCCGCGTTGTGTCGGCATTAGTTCGAGAGTCGGTGAATTTATTCTTCATTTTAGTCTTTATAGAAATGATTCGTACTTAACAGCACCGGAACCCGCTCCTGTTGCTTGATTGCTTGGTCCGATTTGACTTGCTTGCTTTACCGATCGATTGCTTTCCTATTGCCCTTTTAAAAATCTTTAAGATAGAAGAGAAAAGTTCTTCTTCATTTTTTATGGCGTAGTTGGCTTACTTATAACATTAGATCCATACGAAGAATGGATGACTCTTTGGGCTACCTCTCTTACTACCGGAAGTGGAAGGGCATACTCTAATCCAGTGATCAAAGCGGACGAGATTAGTTGAATGACTAGCTGACTTGACATGGCGAGTGCTTAGAAATAAATCGATTCATCCACTGGGATCTGAAAGAGATTGTTTTTGTTTCATCCCAACTTAGGGCCAAGCAAGGCTTTCAAAGAGGCTCTGGTGCACGCATTCGCCACTCGTATTGGGAAGCAACCAGATCTCCTATGGAAAGAAAGTCAGTCAGCGAGTGGAGCAATCCGAGCAAGCAAAGACTAAAAAGTCGTATCGTATGCTGGCAAACGAATTGGTAGTGGTTTCAAAGTGAAAGGAAAGTCATGCAATTGCAGTCCTCACGTTCGGGAATAATCTAGTTGAAGGCTTCAGTATTGAGTTAGTTGAACATTGTTCCACCGGACCAACCAACCAGCCCCGGCTCTACGGATATCCCCTCGATGTATGAAGGAAAGAAAGCACTCGCAGGCAAGTACAGGACGGACCAAGCGCACATACAAATTGACATGACCCTGCCCTGAGTTGTCATCAGTAGACGCAGGAGTCGCAAGCAGCACAATGCTCATTGCCTCGCTCTACACGATTAGAGAAGGTTTTTTTTATTGACCAGGCGCACACGAAAGAATGGGAACTCTCTGGCCTGTCCGCCACCATGAAAGCACGCTTCATTTCATAAGGAAAGGGAAAGCCCTCAGTAGTAGGATGCGCTACCGCCACCGCCCTCGTTATAACTCTTACCTTAACCCGAGCCGCCAAAGTCCTCTATTCAAACTCAGCTCTAGTAGCTCTTGCCCTAGCTTCAACAACTTCAGCCCTAGATTCAGCTGAGGCTAATCCTGAAGCTCATTCTTCTGCGTATGCAGATTCGTATGCCGGGCCGGGATAAACATAAACACAAGAGCTATTGTTTCGGGAAAACTGGATGATCTGTTGGTAAGAAATGCCCTTTTTTAAACTATTATGAAATGGAGTACCCTTCTAAGAGGCACTAAAGCCTTTCTTTCACACCGACCTTGACTTCTAGACCTGGAACAGCCTCAGCCTCTTTAACGGCTTGTTCCCTTGCCTTTGCTTCTTTAGCTTAGTGCTTCTTTCCAGAACCGTGCTTTGCTTTATAGCTTGGCTTGAGCAAAAATAGCTTTCGTTCTACCCGGATCAACAAGGTGTCGCTTCCTTTTTGACTATCCCGTATTGAAAGAGCGGCGATAGGAGGAGGGATAACGTCCTCAGCTAAGGTCCGCATTGTTCTATCCTATCTCCTATAGGCATTCATTGGGTCATCTCTTCCAGGTAAGAATCGGGATTTCTATTTCAAGTCTGAGTTCTACCCCGGTTTCCCCAATATAGGATTCGGCTAGTGTTCAATAGGCTCGCTAGTCGAGATCCTCAAATAGGGGGGCATACCCGGAGGGACTCAATCAGTATATCTATTCTATTGCCATTTCCGTCTAGAAAAAGAGTGTGAGGCATCTCATGCAAAATCAGTCAGTGACTCAAACCGAGTAGATATAGGCTAGTCAAATAGGTCTAGGAAGAACGATGACTTCCTTCGATACAGGATTCCGAAAGGACGGATCCTCTTACTTTGGAATGGAGCGAAGGCGCACCACTTTAGTCAACTCGAAGAAGAGGAAACGGAAGCAACCTTTCCGAAAGATTCCCAGGCGAGGGGTTAGGACTGCCTTAGACCAGTCCTGACTTTACCTGATTGTGTAAGAGACTAGGTTCGTCTGGCATGGCGGGCAGGGAAGACAACTCACTTTGAGAGCAGAGCTAGTCGCCTTAGTCTTGTTGACTTAGCTTTAGAGGAGCTCACCAGCCAGAAAAGAAAGAGGTCGGAGGCTTCTTTCTGGGTTGTGGGAGCCGGCATATCGACTATTGCTTTGATCTTTGCTGGGTCTACTTCTATCCCCTGCTTGCTGACAATAAACCCCAGTAGTTTCCATGAGGTAGCACCGAATACACACTTAGCTGGGTTGAGTCGAAGCCGGTACTTACGGAGTCTTTCGAAAAACTTTCTCAGATTGACGATGTGGCTTTCTGCGTCGAGAGACTTGGCGATCATATCGTCTACGTAGACTTCTATCTCCCGGTGCATCATATCATGGAACAGTGTGGTCATGGCCCTCTGGTATGTTGAACCAGCATTCTTCAGCCCAAAGGGCATCACTTTGTAGCAAAAGGTCCCCCATTGAGTAGTGAATGCCTCCTGATCTTGCTCTGCCATTTTGATCTGATTATACCCGGAGAATCCATCCATGAATGAAAACATGCCGTGGCCTGCTGTATTGTCAACCAATATGTCAATGTTGGGAAGAGGGAAATCATCTTTCGGACTTGCTCTGTTCAGATCCCTGTAATCGACACACATTCTGACTTTCCCGTCTTTCTTTGGGACTGGGACGATATTGGCCAACCATGTTGGATAAGAGACCACTTTGAGGAAACCTGCTTCCCACTGCTTCATGACTTCGTTCCTGACTTGTAGGGCCCATGTGGGCTTGAGCTTTCTTAACTTCTGCTTGACCGGCTTGCAACCTGCTTTGAGGGGGAGATAATGCTCCACTATGTCTGTGTTTAGTTCTGGCATATCTTGGTAAGACCACGCAAAGATGTCTTGATACTTTCTGAGAAGATTGGTGATAGCTTTGCCCTGTTCTGAAGATAACTCTGCGCCGATTTTAACTTCCCTAGGGGTCTCATCTGTCCCAATATTAACTGCCCTGGCCTGCTCTATTTGGGCGTGGGGTGGTTCTCATGCCTTTCAACCATGTCCAAGATTTCTTTTGGCAAATTATTCTCAGTATCGTTCTCGGTCTCGAGTTCTGGAAACTCGTCACTGAGCCCGATGTCAAGATTGTACTCGAGGGAAGAGCTTTCTTCATTATCCGTTTGGTCCTCTACCGAGTTAGAACATTCCCTAGGAAAAAGAGACATATTTTTATTTTTAGTGCAATAATAAAGATAACTGAAATGCATCATATATTCACATAAGGAAAAATAGACATGAACTTTGACTGAAAGCAATATAAGCCTCTATAAATTAGTATCCCGTTGGGTTTAAATTTAAAGGCATAACCTCAACGAGTGTTACCAAAAGGTGCCTTTTTTGTTAGGCGTTACCCTTCGCTCCTGCTTGGGAGAGGGATGACCTCCCAGTCTCCAACCCTTTCTCCTGGGTTCGCAGGACGGATGGTGCTGTCTGTCAAAGGAGCAGATGGAGTCTGAATTGCTGCGACTTGGTCATTCTGAGAGAGAGCCCATTGTAGGACTTCCTGGGGAATTGCATCGTAGTCAAACACCTCCTGGAGTTCACGGGAGCTCATTGCTTGAGCTAGATGTTCATTTGGATCGGTTCCAGTGGACGGGAGCAATTGAGGCTGCTGGATGCCCTCGAGCTGTGGCTCTGAACTGGGGATATTGATACTGGATTCTTCTTTCTCTGCAGTAGAATAGAACCATGGTGGGACCTCATCGATGGATGATGCACATTCTCTTGCTTTGGCGGGCTCAGTGGGCTCAACTGGCTTTTGCTCAAATGCCAAAAGGTTTTGACTGAGCAAATTCTGAATCTTATGCTGTAGGGTGTAACATTGATCTGTCGCATGCCCGATCATACCCGAGTGGAAATCGCATCTTGGGCTTGAATTAAGTATCCTTGGAGTCGGATTCTTCATCGGAGGTGTAGGGAGCGTAATCATTCCTGCGGCCAGTAGGTGAGGCAGGAGCTGGGAGGGTCGAACCGGAAACCTCTCACTTTGATAGACCATAGCCACTGGGTGATTTGCCGAAACTCGAGTCACTGGCTGCAGGATTGCTACCTGATCAGACGATGGACCCTTGCATGGTGGAGGGTGCTTCCCACTAACCTTCTGAACTTCCAGACTGACAAGGTTGGTTACTATTTTCGCTATTAGTTCCACTAACCGCCACATCTCTTTCATGAATGCTTCCATCCGTGATAGGATTGCTAATTCCTCCATTGCTGGGGTTGCAATCGCTTCTAACTCCCCCTCCGGAGTGGCTTCTTCATCATCCGTCTTGCTTAACAGTTCTTTTCCTCCTTTCTGTTGGTAGTGTTCCATGGCATAGTCCCGTCCCAGGCTGTCTGTCCATGGTAATGTAATCCTGCTCATAACTCCCCAGTCAAAATTATTCTTTCGGTCCATACCCTCTGGCCAGACATCATCCTGTGGATTCCTCCGGTTTTTACTCAGCGACCCTGATGACAACGGAGGCTTTTCTCGTTCGACCCGCTTGTTCAGGGATACTTTTTTCTTGACTGCCATCCTTCCTTTGAAGCTTGATTTGCAGTTAGGGGTAGGTAGCTGTTTATGCTCAGCCGTGTCAGATAGAGCCTTGTACATGGCATGGTATTCGGCAAAGGGGTCTCTGAGAAGCATGGCTTCAGCATCATCGAGCTGATCCATTTCCTGCAATGTCTGCTGAGTGATTTCCTTCCCTTTTCTTGGCTTGGGCTTGAACTCTCGTGCCTTTTCTAACTCGAGCTCATTTTCAGTTTCCTGAGGTTGCGCCTGAAAGTCCTCTTCTATCTTGAGGTGTGAATAGTAAGCTGGCTGATCATATAGCATTCCGGCTTGTCATCTCCCTCCTTAAAGGGCAAGTGAACCGGAGTCCCTGGTGGGGTAATAAGCTGAGAAGGGTCGAATCGAATTGGAAGCGAGAGAGGAGTCAACTCGATCAATCAGATGTGGGGAACAGCCGGATTGGGTTGGTAATGAACTTGAGTGGGCGAGGGAAAGGGAACCGGGGGACAGACCTATGCTGCTAGGGAGTTCCCTTCATCAGTGGAAAGATCAAGAATACCTTATGTTATGAATAGTGTCCTCCCAGTGGGGCATGAAAGACGTTAGTCAACCTTAGGGGACTTCGATCCTTATGGCTTGACTTCCCTACCGATTAGAAAGGAGCTCTCCTTCGGACCCTAATGCCCCTCCTTCCTTCTAGTCTGCAGTTCTATTCCAACTACCCGGTTGGCCCCTCGAGCAAATCTTTCCTAAAGTCTCCTGATCCTATAGATTAGATTCTAAGGGTGAGGTCAGAAGAGAGCCTTTAGTCCCGTCCCCTACCTCCTGATCGGTCTTAATAGTTGTCATAGGACCAATCAGCTACGAATATTTATTTCACGCCGAATGCGATTTATAGTCCCATCCAGGCTTGGCCTCTTTCATCATCTGTATTCCTTGTCTTTGACTTCTCCTCCCTAAAGGAAGACTATAAGAGATAACAGGCCTTTTCTTTTAGCCTAGCCGATCTTTCTGCGCGCGCGTTTGTTTAAAGAACTTAACCGAAGGGATAAGGAAGATGAATACTGTTTGGAGAGGTCGTAGAGAGTTCGATCTGCTGTTGACAGTCCATCACTCGTTCTATTCCTTTCTGTCCCATTCGCTCGAACTTCAGACAGGTCGAGTGCATGACGAGTTGTTGGGGCACTCCCTACATTATCCGTTTCAAGCAACTCGTACTCCCCATCTGTTGATTGATAGGATCCGCAAGCAGGCAGGTACCCAGGCATTCCCGAATCCGTAGCAGCAGGTTTGAATGTTGGGGACCTTCAGTTTTCATCAAGGCTCTTTGTCAAGTGAGGGTTCAGAGGCAGGATTCGAGCGCGTCAGGTTTAGCTTTCTCAAAAATGGGGGTCAGTGAACTTCCACTGATTGAAGAGGATCAGAAGCGGCCCAACTCAATAAAACATTTATTTCTCAATTCAAATAAACATAAAATTACGTTTTAGACACCTAAAACGAGCATATCAGAACCCTCACCCTCACCTCGATAAACCACGTATCTCACTCGAGCTAACCAGCTAACTCCAGCACCTAGCTCACTCAACTCGAGTAAAACAGACTCCACTGACTCACCCAAGAAAAAAAAAAGGAAGGAAGGTAGGAAGGAGGGAAGTGGTACTGCAAGAACATCAGCCTGTTTGCCCTTCTCTGTCTCTACGCTCGATTAGCCGTCTCGTTGACCTCCTTTCCAAACTCTTCTCTTCTCCCTGGTTTTCCTGTTTATTCCATCCCTTTACGTGTCTTTGTTTTGTTCATGTTCTGGATCCTAGTTTAGATAAATTGAGTCATAGGTCTGTCAAATGTATCTTTGTCGGTTATTCCAGTTCTCAGAAGGGATAGTTGTGTTATAACCCTTTGAACAACAAGAGGTATCTTTTTATGGATGTCACATTCTTTGAGGATGTACCTTACTTTTCTGATCAAGGGAAAGCAGTCTGTGATCCATGCTCTCTTCAGGGGGAGAATGGAAAGACTGTGGAGGCCCCATCGAAGACCTAAACGTAAACGCCCTTGTATTAGTGATGAAGTTGTTCATAAGGAAGAATACAAAAGTGATCCCATCGGGGGGCAGCAAGGGCGTCCTACAAAACGTATGAGAGACGAAGGAAGAAAGTTCCATTTACGGAACCAATGACCTCACATCAATTGCCTTCTTCGGAAGATCTAGGTATTCCTCTTTCCCTTCCTATTGAATCTCCTTCTACCCCATCCTCCGTGAAAGACTTGCCATTCCCAACACCATTCGAAATCCGAGATGCGTTCGACCCTTGAATCGATATGAGATCCTTCCCTTTGGATAAAGTAAAGGTAGTATCCAAAAGGGAATCCGAGAAGGGAAAGGGATGGACAGGATTTCATGAGACAGCCCCTCTACTACTTCTCTTTCACGTCTTTTTTTTTTCTTTTTCCAAGCAAAGCAGTATCTCCTTCGTCCGGGAAAGCGAGTAAATTGCCGTTTTCCTCGGCACCAGCCAACACGGTCTCGATGTTGAGAGTCACATCCTTGGCTCGAGCGAAGAGCGACGGATCTTTTGTATTCTGGATAGGCGATTTTTACCGGGTAAGGAAGGTGTATATCTAATCAACCGACTCCAATCGGAGACCTTAAATAAGGGTAAAGACCCCTTTTTTATCCTCTCTTTTCAAACTCTTGTGATTATTCAATGCTTGGAACAAAGATTCCGCACTGCTATGAGAAAGAATCTCACAGTAACCTATCAGCTTCGAAAAGAAAGCAAGTCCTCGGCTCGTCTTTTTTGCCTGTGGGTTGTCTCGATGCCAATCCCGCACTTGACGTGCAATATGCACTTCTAATTGAGATCAAGGAGGACTTGAACCTCCATTTCCCATTCTATGGGCTAGATGCCTTCCGATGATCTCTCTCCCGAAACCCACTTCTCAGTCCATTTTCCTACACAACACAAATTCCTATTAAGTCGGGCGAATAGTCAGACTTCAGTTTAGAGTCAGGCTTTGACCCCCCACCCTTCTTGGGAAGATCATTCATTTCTTCTTCATCTGATTCCGCCTTGGTTACTGGTGAAAGTCATTCTTCTGTCCTCTTCTCTTACTCTACCTAAGCCCACCAACCTCCATTGCAAGCTTATAGCTTTGAAGCCTATAGCTCTCTTTCGATAACCCAGTTGAATAGACAACGAAGGCTTTCACCCTCAAGCTTTTCTTTTGATCGCTCTGCCGAACGAACCACCGATTGAGATGTATCGTCAATCACTTCGGTAGTGGACCTGCTTAGTCCTTTAGCTGAGAAAGATAGCCTGGGCGTGATCCGTGATCCCTGTTCATTATCGAGATGAACCGACGATCATCTATCGCGCTAACCCATGGCCTACTACATTGCTATTACGAAAGGAATTTAATCTTTTAGGAATGGAATCACATAGCTGCGGAGCTAACCTTTCTTTACGTCAAATCCTTCTTCTTACCCAACCCACCGCCCTTCACCGAGCCAGCCTTTGCAGTAGTTTATTCGTCATATTTTTATGCAGATTCTCAGGTTGCTGCTCTAGCGTCTGCTTCGTCGGGTGTTGAATCGGATGTTTCGTCTGCTTCTCCAGGACCTTTATCCTCTTCTTATGGTTCAGCTGAGACTCCTATAGCCCTTTGCTTCTTGGCTTGCTCTGCTCTTCGAGCTCTTCCTTCGAGCTGTGCTCTCTCTGCGCGCTTCCAGGGCCAAGGGCCACCCATCAAAGTCCGATGCAGGAACCTAACCTATTTATATAATATAATGGAAAACCCGCGCGAACGTGGTCTCATAGGATAGGTCAGGATCAGTTGCTTATGTTTCGACCTCAGATTCGGCTACGTCGGATGCGGGAAAAACTGGAACTGTTGTTTCGGCCTCGGCTTAAGGGAAGAATTACTCTTCAGCCGGTTCAGATTGAGAGGGAAAGAGCAGCCCTAGGCTCCGCTTCTGAGGATGATGCCTGTGCTATGTATGATCCATCGGATTCTTCTTATTCTCGGTGCGGTGCGTTTTTCAGCGAATGAAAGAAACCCTTCATCAGATTTTTGTGCTTTTGAAAGAGCTGCTTCTGCGAATGACTAAACGGATACTACTGTCAATCAAAAATTTCCCATATCATATCATGGAAGGAAATGGGGTTGGGAACCATCGATTGCAACATCTAATTGGACTGACTGATCCCAGGGAGCAAAAAAAAGGGGGGGGATGGACTCTGAAATACTTCTCCGATCGGTTCCGACAGTCTTTTTTTCACCTTCTCGGCATGATCCAGGCGTTCAAGCTAGCAGATCAAATCATGGGTTCTCATCCCCAACGTTGGGAGAGGCAAGTTAGTTGGTTGGTTGAAATGCGGCTATGCCGGGTCGACTAAAGTCAAGTGGGAGGTGGCATCGTCTAACGTATAATAAGAGCACGCTTGCTTTTATTGTTTCACTCTGCTTATTATTATTAGGCTTCTTAGTTGAGGCACTGCTGCGTCTGCGTGTTCTCATCTAAGAAAGATGTACAGTGCTCGCGGAGCGCACTTGCGAAGGACCAACGACGATCAAGGAGGAGAAGGAGGAGGAGTAGGAGCTAATTCGTACGGAATCGAATGATTACGAGATAGACAATGAGACAAAGCCAAGAGGGGAGAGCACTTAGACAATTCACTTTGAGTACAGGGAAGTCTGCTGGTAGGAATTCCTCAGGGCGTATTACGGTTTTTCACCGAGGGGGTGGATCGAAGCGATTGCAGCGAAGAATTGATCTGAAACGAAGCACTTCGTCTATTGGCATTGTAGAAAGGATAGAATATGACCCTAATCGTTCTTCTCGGATCGCTCCAGTACGATGGATCGAAGGGGTGCAGCTGCAGCTACGCCGCCAGAGGAAATGCAACACGATAGAAGAGTTCGCTCCGCCGCGTAAGATCCTCGAACCTACCACGACCACCATCCGCGGCCTATTTTCGTTCTCTTTCCTGCCCCGGAAGGTGGATCAAAGAAAGGTAGCTTGCTTCTCTCCTGGACTGATGGCGGCTTATGTAGTGGTCGGCCTTCCTACCAGAATGCCTCCTTGGTCGAAGAGCCCCTTTACTACTACTAGTAATAGTAATAGTAATAGTAAGGGCGCAGGAAGAAAAAGAACTTGCGCGAAGGACGTCTTCTTCTCTGCCTTCTCCTCTCCAAAGGCCAAGGGAGAGACTGCATCCCTTTCCTTCGGTAGCTCTTGTGGTTTCCCAAGGATAGCGGTAGCTGGGGCAAAGCCCGCTTTCTTCGCTCCGCGAATGAGAGAGAAAGTCAG